GATGAAGTGCCTGATTAAAGGGCTACCTTGATAGGGTAGATTATGCAAATTTAATTTGCCTTCATTATATCCAATAGAATTGAACTATTCCTTAAAGTATCAAAAACTTTTGTGCACCCTACACTAGGACATAAAGAAAGATAAGCTAATTAAGCTACTGGGTTCATACCCCATTTATAGAAGTTTTAATCTTCTTCTTTCTAATGTTTAATAATCCGACCAAATTGCTATTTTTAATAACTCTAATAAGAGGGACTCTCATTGCCGTTTCAGCAAATTCTTGATTTGGAGCTTGAATTGGCTTAGAAATCAATCTGTTATCCTTTATCCCCTTAATAACAAATCCAAATAATTTATTATCAAGAGAAGCATCTTTAAAATATTTTTTAACCCAGGCCTTAGCTTCCGCTACTTTATTATTTACAGTCATTTTATCTTCTCTTATCTCTAGTTTCCCTAATTCTTTACTTATTGAGAATTCTTTTTTATCTATTCTAATTAATTCATCCCTACTATTAAAAATAGGAGCTGCCCCCTTCCATTTTTGATTTCCAGGTGTAATGGAAGGATTAAACTGAATAAATTCCCTAATTTTAATAACGTGACAAAAAATTGCCCCACTTATACTTCTCTCTTACAATCTAACCATAAATACTTTTACAGCAATTATTATTATTGTATCTGTTTTAATTGGTTCACTAGGGGGATTAAACCAAACGTCTTTACGTAAAATCCTAGCATATTCTTCAATTAATCACCTCGGGTGGTTAATTGCAGCTCTAGCCCTGGGTGAAAATCTTTGAAATATGTATTTTGTGATATATTCCTTCTTAAGAAGTGTGATTATTTTCATTCTACAAACATTTAAATTATTTCATATCAACCAGATTTTTTCTATAAATTTCACTTCTCCTTTAGTTAAATTTGCTATTTTTACTTCATTCCTATCCTTAGGGGGGTTGCCCCCATTCATTGGATTCCTCCCCAAATGAATTATTATTCAATCTATAGTTGAAGCAAATTTAATTTTACTGATTTCTACTATGGTTGTATTAACCTTATTAACCCTTTTTTATTATTTACGTTTAACTTTCGGGGCATTTATAATAACATATTCTGAAACACTCTGGAATACAACTTACACTCAAAATAATTTTATACAAATCTTAGCCCTCTCTTTATCAATAATTTCTACTTTAGGCTTAGTCCTCTGTTCTCTATTATTCCACATTTTTTAAGGCTTTAAGTTAAATAAACTCATAGCCTTCAAAGTTATAAATAAAGAAATTTCTTTAAGCCTTAGTAAATCAATATTTACTCCTCCAGAATTGCAGTCTGATATCATCATTGACTATAAGGCCTGGTAGAAGAGGTTATTCCTCCTAAATAGATTTACAATCTATCGCCTAGATTCTCAGCCATTCTACCGCGACAATGGCTTTTCTCAACAAATCATAAAGATATTGGAACCCTATATTTTATTTTTGGTGCTTGATCTGGAATAGTTGGTACTTCCCTCAGTCTTCTTATTCGAGCTGAATTAGGCCAACCTGGATCTTTAATTGGTGATGATCAAATTTATAATGTGATTGTCACAGCCCATGCTTTTGTAATAATTTTCTTTATAGTTATGCCTATTATAATTGGAGGATTCGGAAACTGGCTTGTTCCTTTAATGTTAGGAGCCCCTGACATGGCCTTCCCCCGAATAAATAATATAAGTTTTTGACTGTTGCCCCCTTCTTTAACTTTATTATTGGCAAGCAGCTTAGTTGAAAATGGTGCTGGTACTGGTTGAACAGTTTACCCCCCACTTTCTGCAGGAATTGCTCATGCTGGTGCCTCTGTTGATATGGCAATCTTTTCCCTCCACTTAGCTGGGGTCTCTTCAATTTTAGGGGCCGTTAATTTTATTACTACTGTTATTAACATACGATCAAGAGGGATAACTCTAGACCGAATACCCTTATTCGTTTGAGCCGTAGCAATTACTGCCCTTCTACTTCTATTATCTCTCCCAGTTTTAGCCGGAGCTATTACTATACTCCTAACTGATCGGAACTTAAATACCTCTTTTTTCGACCCGGCTGGGGGTGGGGATCCAATTTTATACCAACACTTATTTTGATTTTTTGGACATCCAGAAGTCTACATTTTAATTCTTCCAGGGTTCGGATTAATTTCCCATATTGTTAGTCAAGAAAGTGGTAAAAAGGAAGCTTTCGGATCTTTAGGGATAATTTATGCTATACTATCCATTGGTTTACTAGGATTTGTAGTTTGGGCCCACCATATATTTACAGTTGGAATAGACGTAGATACCCGAGCTTATTTCACCTCAGCTACTATAATTATTGCGGTACCAACTGGAATCAAAATTTTCAGTTGATTAGCAACACTCCACGGGTCACAATTAAATTATAGCCCTGCGCTTCTTTGAGCTCTAGGATTTATTTTTCTATTCACTATTGGTGGATTAACCGGTGTTGTTTTAGCTAATTCTTCAGTTGATATTATTCTTCACGATACATATTATGTTGTTGCTCATTTCCATTATGTTTTATCTATAGGGGCAGTATTTGCCATTATAGCGGGATTTATTCAATGATACCCCCTATTTACAGGTCTCACAATAAATCCATTATGATTGAAAATCCAATTCACTATCATATTTATTGGGGTAAACATAACTTTCTTCCCTCAACACTTCTTAGGACTTGCGGGGATGCCTCGACGATATTCAGACTACCCAGATGCCTACACGGCATGAAACGTAGTTTCTTCCGTCGGGTCAACTATTTCTTTAATTGGTGTCCTTTTCCTTATTTTTATTATTTGAGAAAGTATAATTACTAACCGGGTGGCTCTCTTCCCCCTCCAAATAACTAGTTCAATTGAATGATACCAAAATCTTCCTCCTGCCGAACACAGCTACGCTGAATTACCTATTTTAACAGGTTCATACGGCGGAGAATCTCATAATTCATAAATTATTACAATTTGTGGATTAATTTTTCTTGAAATTCCAATTTTTAAGGAACTCCTGTAACTCTAAATTCCCAATGTGGCAGAATAGTGCAATGGATTTAAGCTCCAAATATGGGAGAGCCTCTCCTCATAGGGATCCTAGAATATTCTATTTTAATTTTTAAACTAATGGCAACCTGAGCAAATTTAAGTCTTCAAGACAGAGCTTCCCCTATGATAGAACAACTTACCTTCTTTCATGACCATGCTCTTTTAATTCTAATTATAATTACTACATTAGTCAGCTATGTTATGGCTACAATATTTTTTAACCCTTTTATTAACCGATTCCTTTTAGACGGTCAAACTATCGAAATAATTTGAACAATTTTACCTGCGGTTACTCTTGTTTTTATTGCTCTACCCTCCCTCCGACTCCTTTATTTATTAGATGAAGTTAGAGATCCCGCCTTAACTCTCAAAACGATTGGGCATCAATGGTATTGAAGTTACGAATATTCTGATTTTATAAGTGTCGAATTCGATTCTTATATAGTTCCTTACCATGAAATAAACAGAGACGGATTTCGATTATTAGATGTTGATAATCGAGCTGTACTCCCAATAAACACTCAAGTTCGAATACTTGTTACAGCTGCGGACGTCCTTCATTCCTGAACAGTTCCCGCTTTAGGTGTTAAGGTCGATGCTACTCCGGGTCGACTAAATCAGACTAGTTTCTTACTTAGACGACCTGGTTTATTTTTTGGTCAATGTTCAGAAATCTGTGGGGCCAATCATTCTTTTATGCCTATTGTTATTGAAAGTGTACCTACAGGAACTTTCATTAACTGAATTTCCTCTGTAAGCGAAGCCTCATCAGATGACTGAAAGCAAGTAGTGGTCTCTTAAACCATTTTATAGTAATCTCGCAATTACTTCTGATGAAAAGAATTAGTTAAATTTAACCTTAGTATGTCATACTAAAATTACTAGTATTAATCTAGTATTCTTTAGTGCCTCAAATAGCCCCCATCAGATGATTAGGCTTATTTTTTGCCTTTTCTGTAATTTTATTAATTTTTAATTGTGCTAATTATTACTCCTTTCTCCCTCAAACACCCGACTCTCAAGAAAAGTCTATTTTTCAAACCCCAATAAACTGAAAATGATAACTAACCTATTCTCTGTTTTTGACCCCTCTACTAGAATTATAAATCTTTCATTAAACTGATCAAGTACAGTTCTTGGACTTTTATTAATCCCTTCCCTTTACTGATTCATACCTTCACGTTACACTCTAATTTGAAATAAAATTATATTAACCTTACACAATGAATTCAAGACTCTCTTAGGACCTACGGGCCATCTTGGAAGAACTTTTATATTCATTTCTCTCTTTTCACTAATTTTATTTAATAATTTCCTTGGGCTCTTCCCGTATATTTTTACAAGTTCAAGCCATTTAACTCTTACTTTAGCTTTAGCTCTGCCTCTATGGTTGAGATTTATAGTTTACGGTTGAATTAATCATACCCAACACATATTTGCCCATTTAGTTCCTCAAGGAACACCGGCAGTTCTAATACCCTTTATGGTATGTATTGAAACTATTAGTAATGTTATTCGACCAGGAACATTAGCTGTTCGATTAGCAGCTAATATAATTGCTGGCCATTTACTTCTTACATTATTAGGTAATACAGGACCTAGTCTAACTTATTCTATCCTGTCCCTTTTAATTGTTGCACAAATTGCTTTATTAGTTCTCGAATCTGCTGTTGCAATTATCCAATCTTACGTATTTGCCGTTCTTAGAACTCTTTACGCCAGTGAAGTTAACTAATGTCCACACACGCCAATCACCCTTATCACTTAGTTGACCAAAGTCCATGACCTTTAACTGGAGCCATCGGGGCTCTAGTGACCGTCTCAGGTCTTGTTAAATGATTTCACCATTATGATATGTCTCTTCTTTCTCTAGGGCTATTAATTACATCCTTAACCATACTTCAATGATGACGAGATATCACTCGTGAAGGAACCTTCCAAGGACTCCATACCTACCCTGTTACATTAGGTTTACGTTGAGGAATAATTTTATTTATTATCTCAGAAGTTTTCTTTTTCTTAAGCTTCTTCTGAGCTTTCTTCCACAGAAGTCTAGCCCCAGCCTGTGAACTAGGGGCTATATGACCCCCAGCCGGAATTATCCCATTTAACCCCCTCCAAATTCCCCTATTAAATACAGCTATTCTTTTAGCTTCAGGGGTAACTGTCACTTGAGCACATCACGGACTTATAGAAAGTAATCATACACAAAGACTCCAAGGTTTATTCTTTACTGTAATCTTAGGGATTTATTTTACTATTCTTCAAGCTTATGAATACATTGAAGCCCCTTTCGCTATTTCTGACGCAGTTTACGGCTCAACCTTTTATGTAGCTACTGGATTCCATGGACTTCATGTAATTATTGGTACAACTTTCTTACTTGTATGTTTAATTCGACATTCCCTTTATCATTTCTCTGCTAATCACCACTTCGGATTTGAAGCGGCAGCATGATATTGACATTTTGTTGATGTAGTTTGATTATTCCTTTATATCTCGATTTACTGATGAGGAAGATAACCTATTTGTCTAGTATAATTTGTATAATTGACTTCCAATCAAAAGGACTGAAATAATTCAGGATAAATAATTTTAACTTTAATAATAATTGCATGTATCATTATTACTCTTTCAGCTGTAGTTATAACTCTAGCTTCAATTCTCTCTAAAAAATCCATTATTGACCGAGAAAAGAGATCCCCCTTTGAGTGTGGATTTGACCCAAAAAGATCTTCCCGCCTACCTTTTTCTTTACGATTTTTTTTAATCGCCGTAATCTTTTTAATTTTTGATGTAGAAATCGCACTTCTCCTTCCTATAATTGTTATTCTTCCATTATCAAACCTTACTATCTGAGTTTTAGTTAGAAGCTTCTTTTTAGCTATTTTATTAATTGGGCTTTATCATGAATGAAACCAAGGAGCTCTAGAATGAGCTGAATAGGACTGTAGTTAAGTATAACATTTGGTTTGCATCTAAAAGGTATTGTGTATTCAATCTGTCTTAAGTAAGAAGCGAACCCTTGCATTCAGTTTCGACCTGACCCTTGATAAAATCTTTATCCTTACTTATTAATTGAAGCCAAAAAGAGGCGTATCACTGTTAATGCTATCATTGAATAAATTATTCCAATTAAGGAAATGTGATGTCCAAGAAAAAGCTGCTAACTTTTCCCTTTAGCGGTTAAATTCCGTTTACATTTCTATTTATATAGTTTAAATCAAACATTACATTTTCACTGTAAAAATAAAGGCCTCACTTTTATAAATGAACAATTTTTAGCCCAATCATTACTTAAGGGTTGCAATAACCTCCCTAACATCTTCAATGTCATGCACTTTATAAGCTACTCAAGTAGAAAATAACTAAAATTAATAAAATAATCACTCAAAATATAAAACTGATTAAATAAGTCTTTAAATCATTATTTTGTCAACCCTGACTTAAAGAAGACCAGGAAGAAAATAATTTGTATAAACCCTGAGCCCCTAAATATTCACTTCATCCTTGATCAAAAGACTTTCTTACATAACTCCCTAATCGCAGAGGAGCTCCTCTAACCCCATATGTTGTTATAATAGGCAAAAATCATATAGATCCACTAAAACTAGTTGTCAAATGGAATCGTAAAGTTTGTAACTCATATCTTAAAGCAAACTTCGCTAATTCATACCCTAGCCACCCCCCTAAAACACTTACTCTAAGAGCTAATGTTTTTAAACTAATTGGTAAACAAATCATTCTAGGGGTAGGGAATAAAATTCATGATAGAACTCTCCCTCCCAAAACAGCTATAAAAGACAGCCCTATCATACCACGAAGTATGACTCAACCTTCATCAGTTAGAGGGTGTAAAGAACCTGTATTAAAATCACCTCTTATTGAATAGTAAACTAACCGTAAAGAATAACAAACAGTCAAACCTGTAGAAAAAAAATACAAAATAAAACTAAATAAATTTACATAACTTAGAGACACAACTTCCAAAATTAAATCCTTAGAATAAAATCCTGCTAAAAAAGGCATCCCACATAAAGCTAAATTAGACAAATTAAAACAAGAGGCTGTTAAAGGTATCTGATTAACTAACCCTCCTATAAACCGAATATCCTGGGAATCCTTTATATTATGAATAATTGCCCCAGCGCATATAAACAACAAAGCCTTAAATAAAGCATGTGTCAATAAATGAAAAAAGGCTAACTTAGGAAACCCTATAGCTAAAATTCTTATTATTAACCCTAATTGACTAAGTGTAGATAAAGCAATAATCTTCTTTAAGTCAAATTCAAAATTAGCCCCAAGACCTGCTATAAATATAGTTAGACCAGCAAAGAATAATAAAACTCTTCCTAATCATTGACCCGCTAATAAGACATTAAATCGAATTAATAAATATACCCCTGCCGTAACTAGGGTAGATGAATGAACTAACGCCGATACAGGTGTGGGGGCAGCCATAGCTGCTGGGAGCCAAGAAGAAAAAGGAATTTGTGCACTCTTCGTTATTGCCGCCAAAACTACTAAAGCCCCAATAACTCCTATTTCAAAACTTTCTCGACTACATTCTAAATAATAAATATAATTTCAACTCCCAAAATTCAATATTCAAGCAATTGCTAATAATAATGCAACATCACCAATTCGATTAGACAAAGCTGTCAATATCCCTGCATTATATGATTTTACATTCTGATAATAAATCACTAACAAATAAGATACAAGCCCTAAACCATCTCATCCTAATAAAATTCTAATAATATTAGGACTAATAATTAAAAATATCATCGATAACACAAATATTAAAACTAAAATAATAAACCGATTAATTCTTAAATCTCCTGCCATATACTCTTCTCTATAATAAATCACTAGAGAAGCAATAAATAAAACAAAACCTATGAAAATTAATGACATTCAATCAAATAAAAAGGTCATTACAATCCCCCCCGAATTTAAAGACAAAACTTCCCACTCTAAAAAGTATACTAAATCTTGTATAATAAAATAAAACCCTCTTCTGACTAAAATTACAGCCATTGAAAATAAACAAACAAATCTCACAAAACAAATCGATACGGATCATAACACGACCTGGGATGAGTTTAATCTCATATTTTTGACACCACAAATCAATATTTTTTTATTAAATTACCCAAGTGTTCTATAATCATAAGACACATGGCTCTCTCTTTAAAATTAATAAATTTAAAGGAACTCAATGTAAAAACAGTAATAAATATTCACGCACGTACCCTCTAGCACAAGCATAAACTCCAGAATAAATTTTACCGTGCTGACTATATGAATATAAATACAATGTATAAGCAGCTCTAAAAAAGGATAATAAACCTAATATAAATATTCTAGTTCAAGTTCATCTCACTAAACTATTCAATAAACTAATTTCTCTCAATAAATTTAAAGAAGGTGGAGCTGCTATATTACAAGAACTCAATAAAAATCATCATAAAGTCATACTTGGTATAAAATTCATTAACCCTCGATTAATTAATAAACTTCGGCTCCCTAAACGTTCATAAGAAATATTGGCTAAACAAAATAAACCAGACGAACATAAACCATGAGCAATTATAAGAGTAAAAGCCCCACAAAATCCCCAATATCTTAAAGTCATTAACCCCCCTAACACAATTCCCATATGGGCTACTGATGAGTAAGCAATTAATGCCTTTAAATCTGTTTGACGTAAACACATTAATCTAACTAATACACCCCCAACTAATCTAATACCTACTCAAATATAATTAAATATCAAGCCCGACAACAATAACACCCTAAAAACCCGCAACAATCCATACCCTCCTAACTTAAGTAACACTCCTGCTAAAATTATTGACCCTGAAACTGGAGCTTCAACGTGAGCCTTAGGTAACCAAAGATGCACTAAAAATATTGGCATTTTAACCAAAAATGCTAAAATTAAACTTAAATATAATAAAACATTAGAAACTGGTAAACCGCTTAATATAGGAAAGTACAAAGACTGATTTAAACCCCCAAGATAAAAAATCCCTACTAATAAAGGTAAAGAAGCTAATAAGGTGTAAAAAAGTAAATACACCCCCGCCTGTAAACGTTCAGGTTGATACCCTCAACCTAAAATCAAAAATAATGTAGGGATTAATCTTCTTTCAAAAAATAAATAAAACATAAATAAATTTATACAACTAAATGTACAAAATAACAAAATCAATAAAACCACAATTATTAATATAAAAAACCCCTCATAATTCTTAAATCGATACACTGATTCACTAGCTGTGATCATTAAAACACAAATTCAAAATCTCAAAAGAATAAGGCCATATGATAAAACATCACAACCCAAAAAATAACTTAAATTCCCAAAAAAAGTCCCAAAAACATTCATAAATATAAATATAAAAGTTAATAAAAACAACAACCCTTGAACCATTCATCATATATTTTTTACCAAACATACAGGAGCTAAAAAAACTAACGCAAGAAGTAACTTTAACATTGCAAAACACTAAATGATTGAAAATAATCGTTTCCATGAGTACGAATCATTGACACTAAAATAGAAAGCCCTAAAGCTCCCTCACAAACCGAAAAAGTTAAAAATACCATTCTAAAAAATAATTCATAATTTAATCTATTCAAATATATAAATAAGATTAAAAATAAACTTAAAACAATAAACTCCAATCTTAATAAAGTTAATAATAAATGCTTCCGTTTGGATGCAAAGACCCAGCCCCCTCTTATAAATAAAAATAAAGGGAATAACCAATAAAAAGATGTTAACATTAGTTTTAGTAGTTTAAAATAAAACTTTGGTCTTGTAAATCAAAATTAAGGTATTACCTTCTAAAACTTTCAGAGAAAAGAGATCACCTCTTATCATTAATCCCCAAAACTAATATTTTTATTAAACTATTCTCTGCATTTTCCACTCCATCACGTTAATTTGTAGAACCTTAATTAGATTAATTTTCACCCAAATAAACCACCCCCTGGCCATGGGACTTATATTACTAATTCAAACCCTGTGTATTTGTCTTTTAACAGGATTTATAACTCAAAGTTTTTGATTTTCTTATATTCTATTTTTAGTATTCCTAGGAGGATTACTGGTCTTATTCATTTACGTCACTAGCTTAGCCTCAAATGAAATATTTTCACTGTCAACTGCAACCTTATTTATGGCCACAACCTTATTTATAACTTGCTTAACTCTAATTCTTCTTATTGACCCTCTCCCTTATTTAATCAATTGCATAAATGCCGATATAATAGATACAAGTATGATTAACTTTTATTACGAAGAAGCTTCTTTATCTCTCACCAAACTTTATAATCAACCCACTGGGCTAATTACCCTAATATTAGTACTTTATTTATTTTTAACATTAATCGCAGTAGTTAAAATCACTTGTATTTTTTTTGGACCTTTACGGCAAAAAAACTAATGAATAAACCCATACGTATTAATCACCCTCTTTTCAAAATTGCCAATAATGCTCTAGTTGATTTACCTGCCCCCGTTAATATTTCAGCATGATGAAACTTTGGTTCTCTGCTTGGATTATGTTTGGGGGTACAAATTGTCACTGGCTTATTTTTAGCTATACACTACACCGCCCATGTTGATTTAGCCTTTAATAGAGTTGCCCATATTTGCCGAGATGTAAATTATGGTTGACTCTTACGAACTTTACATGCCAATGGTGCCTCGTTCTTTTTTATTTGTTTATACCTACATACAGGGCGAGGAATGTATTATGGTTCTTACATATTTACCCCAACTTGAATGATTGGGGTAATTATTTTATTTTTAGTTATAGGAACAGCTTTTATAGGGTACGTCCTACCTTGAGGACAAATATCATTTTGAGGAGCTACCGTAATTACCAATCTCTTATCAGCTGTCCCTTACTTAGGTGTTGATCTAGTTCAATGAGTCTGAGGAGGGTTTGCAGTTGATAACGCCACTTTAACTCGATTCTTCACTTTCCATTTTGTTCTTCCCTTTATTGTCGCTGCTGCTGTATTAATCCACCTACTTTTCCTGCATCAGACCGGATCTAATAACCCTTTAGGGTTAAATAGAGATGTAGATAAAATCCCCTTCCATCCTTATTTCACCTTTAAGGACATTGTAGGATTTTTAGTTTTAATTATAATTTTAACAATATTAACTCTTTTAGAGCCTTACCTTTTAGGAGACCCAGATAATTTCATCCCAGCTAACCCTTTAGTTACCCCTGTACACATTCAACCTGAATGATATTTCTTGTTTGCTTACGCTATCTTACGATCAATCCCAAATAAGTTAGGAGGAGTAATTGCTCTTGTTTTATCAATTGCTATTCTATTAATTTTACCCTTTTCAAACAAAAGTAATTTCCGAGGAATACAATTTTACCCAATTAACCAAATCATATTTTGATCCCTCTTAGTGATTGTCATCTTATTAACTTGAATTGGTGCTCGACCAGTTGAAGACCCTTACATTTTGGTCGGTCAAATTCTTACAGTTCTTTACTTCTTATACTATATCCTTAACCCACTGATATTTAAGATTTGAGATCAAATCTTAGATTAGTTAATTAGCTTATTGAAAAGCATGTGTTTTGAAAACATAAGACAGAAGTTTAATTCTTCTATTAACTTTATAAATACTAAAAAAAATTCACTAAAATAAAATTGATATAATAAAAATCTTCAACCCCACTAATAAAAATAAATAATTTAAAGACAAAGGTAAAAAACTCTTTCATGCCAAATACATTAATTTATCGTAACGAAACCGAGGTAAAGTTCCCCGTACTCAAATAAATATAAAAGAAATGAAAGTCAACTTTAAAAAAAAAGATCAACTATAGATATTACAACCCAAAAAAATTACTCTAAACAATATACTTATAAACAAAATTCTTGCATATTCAGCCAGAAAAATTAAAGCAAAACCACCTCTTCTATACTCCACATTAAACCCAGAAACTAATTCAGACTCCCCCTCAGCAAAATCAAAAGGAGTCCGGTTAGTTTCCGCTAAACATGACGCAAATCAAGCCAACGCTAAAGGAAAAATCACGACAACAAATCATATGTATTCCTGGTACTTAACAAAATCCATTAAATTGTACCCTTCAACTAAAAAAACAAAAGATAACAAAATCAAAGCTAAACTAACTTCATAAGAAATCGTCTGAGCAACCCCCCGCAAACCACCTAATAGTGCATAATTAGAATTTGAAGATCATCCAGCAATCATAACCGTATAAACCCCTAAACTAGTACAACATAAAAAAAACAACAAACCCAAACCAAATATATATATTCCTCTTAAATAAGGCATCACTATCCAAACCAATAAAGATAAAAACAAACTAAAAATAGGAGAAAAGTAATAAGGCAAGTAATTAGATAAAACAGGATAAGTTTGCTCCTTAGTAAATAACTTAATAGCATCACAAAAAGGCTGGGGGATCCCCGCAAATCCTACCTTATTTGGCCCCTTTCGGATTTGAATATACCCTAGAACCTTACGTTCCAGTAAAGTTAAAAAAGCTACCCCCACTAAAACACAAATAATTAAAATTAAAGCACCCACTATAGGTAAAATACAATCATATAAAAACAAGTTCTATCTGTAAAATACTTTTACATAAATGGATCCTAAATCCATTGCACTTATCTGCCAAAATAGACCATTACTATCAATCAATTTATAAAGAAATATTATTCCCAATATTTGGTCCTTTCGTACTAAAATATCATTATTAATTAAGGATAGAAACCGACCTGGCTTACGCCGGTCTGAACTCAGATCATGTAAGGATCTAAAGGTCGAACAGACCTAAACTTTGAACATCTACACCCAAAATTACCCTTAATCCAACATCGAGGTCGCAACCCTTTTTGTCGATATGAACTCTCAAAAAAGATTACGCTGTTATCCCTAAGGTAACTTAGTCTTATAATCACTAATAATGGATCAACCAATCATAAATTAATGTTTAAAATTAAAAAGAGTTTATTTTATCTTCCTGTCACCCCAACAAAATATTTTATTAACTATCTCTAAAAATCATCTAAATTAAAAATAATCATTCAATATAAAGCTCTATAGGGTCTTCTCGTCCTTTAAATATATTTAAGCCTTTTGACCTAAAAGTTAAATTCTAATAACATTTACATTGAGACAGTCAATGCCTCGTCCAACCATTCATTCCAGCCTCCAATTAAAAGACTAATGATTATGCTACCTTTGCACGGTCAAAATACCGCGGCCCTTCAAATCCTAACAATTCAGTGGGCAGGTCAGACCTCAAATTATTTTCATGAGGACATGTTTTTGTTAAACAGGCGAGCATTAATTTGCCGAATTCCTTAATGTAACCTAACATTTAAATAAATACTAACAACATATTATACTAATTTCATCATTATTACTAACTTTAATTAATTCAAAATTACATTTCAATAAAAAATTTAAATATTTTACAAAATCATATTTAATCAAAAATAAATTATAACATCCTCTAATTGATGGCTAATTCTAAGCCTACAAAATATTAATTAAAATTAAACTTTATAAATTTATACTTAGAAGCTTATCCCCCTAAATATTTTTATTAGATTATATCAAATTAATTAATCAACCCAATAAAATCTAATAACTGAATTAAATTCATTTCTTGAAAAACCAGATATCTTAAAGAACGGATAACGTTTCATTTCTAAATATTTTTAATTAATAATTATTCTACATTAACTAACAAAAATACTTAGCTCTCTTTAAATCGGGACATGTAAATCATTACAAACTTTTTGATAAACCCTGATACACAAGGTACGGTAAATTAAACCTACTTTTCAAAAGATAAATTTTCAAATATTTCAATCATCTTTCACAATACAATTAAACTACCACTAATAAAATTTTATCTATAACCTATACAAAAACTTATTACTTAAAAAATGATTTTATTAACAAAATTAATAACTCAAACAATCAACGTAAATTTTTCTCTTTCAAATCAAACTGAATTGCACAGTGACTTCTCAGTGTAAATGAGATGCTTAACTAATCAAGCTCTGAATTGAACTTTCCAGGTACACCTTCCGGTACACCTACTATGTTACGACTTATCTCATCTTAAGTAACGAGAGCGACGGGCGATGTGTGCATGTTTTAGAGCCATAAATCAATATACTATAATGCATAAAATTACATTCAAATCCACCTTCAAATCATTAATTTTCAAATAATTATCCGTATTAAATAAATTTATTGTAACCCACCTCCACTTAACCATAAACTGCACCTTGACCTGACATCCTTTTTATATTAGAAATAAAGAAAATTCAAACCCTTATAGGACATTCTGACGACGGCGGTATACAGACTGATCAACAAGATTAAGCAAGGTCTAACGTGGAATATCGATTATGGGGCAGGTTCCTCTGAAAGGACTAAAACACCGCCAAATTCTTTGAGTTTCAAGAACATAACTTATACTACTCTAGTATTTACACTTTACATCCAAAATAATAGGGTATCTAATCCTAGTTTAAAATTTAAATTTCACAGCTTCAAAAACTTCTATAAGAAGTTATTTAAATTTAAAATTCCACCTAATAAATTTAATTATACTTTCTGTATTATCATTTAACTATACACTAAAAATATTTACTTGCACCCCTCGTCTAACCGCGGCGGCTGGCACGATTTTTGCCGGTACTATTAAAATCACTAACTCCAAATTTCCTTGAATTATAAAATTAAATACTGCGAATAAAATATCTTAGAGAAAAATCAATCAATCCTATCATTGCCATACCAGCATCAGCATCAAAAATGCAGCATTTTGTGATTGATTGCCATATCGAGGATATTGATTGATCAATCAATCAATATCCTCGAAACCCGTCCCAGAGCCATTCATGATTCTAATAAATACAAAAAAATTT